ATATAGAATATAATATAAACTATAAAGGACCAGAAATACCTTGTTTACGTATCATTGGAAAATGCATTAACATAAATACAGCAGTAAGAAGTGGCAATACAAAAGTGTGTAAACTATAAAAACGAGTCAAGGTGGATTGTCCCACACTAGCACTTCCACGCAATAATTCTACCAAAGGCGACCCTATTAGAGGAATAGCATCAGGTACACCGGTTACAATTTTAACCGCCCAATAACCAATTTGGTCCCGAGGTAAGGAATAACCAGTTACACCAAAAGATGCCGTCAATACTCCCAAAACCACCCCTGTAACCCAAGTTAATTCGCGAGGTTTTTTAAATCCACCGGTGAGATACACACGAAAAACATGCAGAATCATCATTAGGACCATCATACTTGCCGACCATCGATGAACTGAGCGGATTAACCAACCAAAGTTAACTTCCGTCATTATGTATTGAACAGAGGCAAAAGCTTCCGTAACAGTCGGACGATAGTAAAAAGTCATAGCAAACCCCGTAGCTACTTGTACTAAAAAACAAGTAAGCGTAATTCCGCCTAAACAATAAAATATATTGACATGAGGAGGAACATATTTACTAGTTATATCATCCGCAATCGCCTGAATTTCGAGACGTTCTTCGAACCAATCATAGACTTTATTGAGATAGGTGAAAATCCCCCTCTCAGAACTGTATATGAGACTTTCATCTCGTACAGCTCAAGCAAAAACACGCCCCCAGTCGGATATGGAATAGAAAGTTTGACATTTCTTAATTTTCAATTAAATCGTCTCTAAATGTACGAAATAATAAAAACAAATGGGAAAGCTTTTCTTCTCTTCTTTGTGGTGATAATACCAAAATATCAAGTTGGCTCAATCATCTTTATGTTGATCCTTACAGGCCTCTTGAATCCTCTCGTTACCTATTTCTTTGAATTTGTTTTTATATCGAATGTGGCTTTTTTTTTCTTTAGTATTGAATTGATATAAGAATTTTCTTGTTAAAACCCTATGAATCGGTTAAAACCTCAGATTCATACTAGAACCACGATGATTCAATAAAAATCATAAGTTAAGCCAAGGATTCCCTGAGTAAGAACCGTTGGATCATCACGTATTCCATGAATTAGATTCGAAAAATGACTAAAAAAAAGAAAGAAATATTTTTCTTTTTTTATAAAGAATTTAACATTTTTTTGGACTTCCGGGTACGAGGTTAATATAGTAAGTATGAATCATAGTTTAAATATTTCTTAATCTAGTTCATATATTTCGTGTTCCAGATACTTGAATAAATATCTGACGGCATAGAACCATCTCTATCAAGGTGACAGGTCTATTTTCTGTACTATCCATAAAATCAATTATAACAAGTCACACACTCATATTCCGGAAATACAGAAAGAAAAAAATTCCACGATCGAACTACCAAAATAGAATAGGCTAGAAATCCAAGTTCTAACTGGTTGATTTTTGATTCAAAAACTAATACTTTTATTCTAAATTTAATTCATTGAAATTTCATCTAATAAAACGGACGAATTATAAATCTCCAAAATAATTGATAGAAATACCGCAAATAGAGCCATTGCGATACCCATTAAAGGAGTTGTTCCCCACCCCGGAGCTACTTTACCATATTCTGAATTCAAGGGTTTTAATAAACTCCCTATACCAGTTCGTTTTGGGCGGGCCGATCTAGAACTGTTCTCAACAGTTTGTGTAGCCATAAATCCTATTGTATTCATTGAGATCTGTTGACTTTGTATACCATTCTGTTGTAAATAAAATCTTATGATAGATCTGTTGAGGTCTTGCAATTATATATTATATCATATGGAAACAGCAACCCTAGTCGCCATCTTTCTATCTGGTTTACTTGTAACTTTTACCGGGTACGCCTTATATACCGCTTTCGGGCAACCTTCTCAACAACTAAGAGATCCATTCGAGGAACACGGGGACTAATTGAAGTAATGAGCCTCCCAATGTTGGGAGGCTCATTACTTCAATTGAGATAACTCAGTATATTCAATCTACTGAATCGAGAAAGAAAATGAGTTTGATTGGCCATCTTTTTTATATATACATAAGGCATTCTCCGGATAATGCAAATCGAAGCAATTGGATGTCCAACTCGAGCTTATATGACCGATCCATCGAAATAGTCCACCTTTGTCATCTATTCCATAGATGACACTAGATAGATATCTTATTCATGAAATAGGATGCACTTTCAAGATGCCTTGGTGGTGAAATGGTAGACACGCGAGACTCAAAATCTCGTGCTAAAAAGCGTGGAGGTTCGAGTCCTCTTCAAGGCATAATAGAATATTGAGAATGCTCATTGAATGAGCAATTCAATAAGAGAGCTCGGGTCGAGTCAGTATTGATATACCGATTTGATCCGAGCTCTTGGAATTGGAATAAGTTTGACAGCGGATCACAAAACCTTGGTGATCTTCTCTATCTAGTGACTTTGGCACTGGACGTTCCCAAAACGGGTACTGTCGGGTCAATTAGGGAATTGAGATAATGAAAATCATTTTCTATTTTATTTTTTAGTTGAAATTTTAGGTGGTTCTCGAAAAAAGATAGCGAAAAAAATTATCCCTAGAGTCGATACTAAAAGGAATGTATAAACCAATGCTTCCATAAATTCGATCGTGGTTTACAATTATAACTTCCCTACCTATTTGTTTTTTATTTTTTTATTATTCTATTTTCTTTTTAGAACACATCATCTTGAAATGAAAGAGTGAAAATAAAAGAAGCGGTAATTCAAACTTACTCTGTATGTAAACCCCCGCAAAAAAGAAAATAGAGGAAAAATCCCAAAGTAGTCTTGTATCAGACCACCTGTCGTTTTGTAGTTGGATCTCCAAGCTTTTGGAATGCGCCAAACTCTACTTGAGTATCCAAATCTGGATCAATACCAGCAAAAACATCTCTGAACAAGGTTCTAGCACCATGCCAAATGTGTCCGAAGAAGAAGAGCAAAGCAAATGAAGCATGCCCAAAAGTAAACCAACCCCTTGGACTGCTACGAAAAACACCATCGGATTTCAAAGTCGCACGGTCTAATTCAAAAATTTCACCCAACTGAGCGCGTCTAGCATATTTTTTAACAGTAGCAGGATCACTATAATTGACTCCATTTAGTTCGCCACCGTAGAACTCAACGGTTACACCTACTTGTTCAACACTATACTTCGATTCTGCTCTTCTAAAAGGAACATCGGCTCTGACAATTCCGTCACCATCTACCAAAACGACCGGAAAGGTTTCAAAAAAAGTAGGCATACGACGTACAAAAAGCTCACGCCCTTCTTTATCTCTAAAGATAGGGTGTCCTAACCAACCAACCGCTATCCCATCTCCATTATCCATGGATCCTGCTCTGAATAATCCCCCCTTTGCCGGATTATTGCCAATATAATCATAAAAAGCTAATTTTTCGGGAATTTTAGACCAGGCTTCTGAGAAACTTAGATTTTCTGATAGACCGGTACTAACTCGTCGATATATCTCTTGCTGAAAGTAACCCTGGTCCCATTGATAACGAGTGGGCCCAAACAATTCGATGGGAGTAGTTGCCGACCCATACCACATAGTTCCAGCAACAACAAAAGCTGCAAAAAATACAGCCGCGATACTGCTAGAGAGTACGGTTTCAATATTCCCCATACGCAATCCTTTATATATACGTTGTGGCGGTCGTACGCTAAGATGGAATAGGCCCGCTAATATGCCCAACGTACCGGCTGCAATATGATGAGAAGCTATTCCTCCCGCAACAAAAGGGTCAAAACCTTCCACGCCCCACGCCGGATTTACAGGTTGTACTGTTCCAGTTAGTCCATAAGGATCGGACACCCATATTCCAGGACCGTATAAGCCCGTGACATGAAATGCACCAAAACCAAAGCAAGCCACCCCGGAGAGAAATAAATGAATTCCAAAGATCTTAGGCAAATCCAAAGAGGGTTTTCCTGTACGTTCATCAGAAAATATTTCCAGATCCCAATAGACCCAATGCCAGATAGCTGCCAAAAAGCATAAGCCCGAAAACATAATATGTGCCCCAGCTACACCCTCGTAACTCCAAATACCCGGATTCGTTGCAGTCCCCCCTGTAATACTCCAACCTCCCCAGGAATTGGTTATTCCTAAACGAGTCATGAAGGGTATAACGAACATTCCCTGTCTCCACATTGGATCAAGAACAGGGTCAGAAGGGTCAAAAACGGCTAATTCATACAAAGCCATTGAGCCCGCCCAACCAGCAACCAGAGCTGTATGCATTATATGAACGGCAAGCAACCGGCCGGGATCATTCAATACAACAGTATGAACACGATACCAAGGCAAACCCATGGAAAATACCCCTTTCTCAAAGAAAAATAGACACTAACTAACTTTATTGCATTGGAAAAGACTATACTCTGACTATCCTATAGACCTCCTTCTTAAGTGGATTATTTCCTAACAAGAGTTAGGTTATATTCTATTCTGTTCGTAGGAAAAAAGAGAAGCAGATTTATTCTATACTCGATAAGCACCAATATGCAATGGGGGTTGATACCATTTTCTATGAGTAAATGCGTCTATCTGTATTTCTCATTAGAAGGGACTATTTGTCTATCTTTCCTACTGTATAGACAGTATAGATTGGAAAAATAAATACGATAAAGACAATATTATAACGACAACAATTCTTACGTTTCCACATCAAAGTGAAAGATAATATTCCGCGTTTTCCTTTCCATTATGCCTGTTGGTGTTCCACAACTATCTTTCCTAATTCCTGGAACAACAGAAGACGAAGACGACAAGAAGGATGACTCTTGGGTTGACCTATAGTGCGACTTGTCAGATATATTGGGTCCTATGGGATTTCCCCGTTCTCTCTCCTAATCGAGATATCCTTTCTTTCGCCCAAGCAAAAAAAATGGAATCATCCAAAAAGTGGAGCGTGAAATCCATTGTTGGGGGATTCAGAGTACTATTTTCAATTAGAAAAATTTATGGTTGACTTTGGTTGGACTCAAAAAATGAAGTATCCAGACTCCGCTTAGAAAAAACCCAATTTGAAATAGATCTATGATTACGACGTGTATCATAAACGATTCTCGGTTCTTATTTGGAAAGTCATAACAAAAAGAAAAGGTGACGACAAGATTTGTCCTATATGCACAAAAAGGGGGGCGTATCTTTACCCGGAGTAGAGCATAAACCTAAAAACATAAAAGAGACCCATTCAGGAACAAGAAAATCCCATCGTGATTTGAATTGAATCTCGATGAAACAATATATCAATGAGAAGTTAATTCAATAAGTTTTTTGACTTATTTTTATTTTTAGTTTAGAAGGAAGAAATAAGTCAATTTTTTTATTGAAAAATCTAAAAAAAGCCCTTTCGTTCCAAGTTGGAAAAACCTGCTTTTGCTAGAAAAAAGCATAGAAAAAAAAAGAAAGAGCACTGGAATCTATACATTGATTCTTTTCTTGAACCGTATGCATCAAAAGGTGCATGTACGGTTCGTAAGGGAACCAATTTGACCCTAATCAACCGACTTTCTCACCAACGATTCCTTTTTGTGGGCGATGATATTGATCCCGAGTCCGCGAATCATGCTGTAGGGCTTATAACAATTTACGGCATCGAGAATAAGGAAGAAATTATTCATTGTTATATAAACTCCAATGGCGGATCGGCAATAGGTGGGCTGGCTATTTTTGCTTCTGTAACAACAGGGATCGCACCGGTCCATACAATATGCGTAGGAACTGCCATATCCATGGCATCTTTTATATTGTCTGGAGGAGTAAGTACCAAACGTCTAGCATTCCCTCACGCTCGGCGCCAATGAGGTTTTTTATTTGAGAGAAAAAAGAAAACTATGCCTTCGCCATATGAACATTAAGTAATAATAGCATGGCACTTCGAATTCGATATGAAAAATTTTTGTATTGGTTTTTTTTTCAAGAAAATTTGATTAGGTATCGAGAGAGTAGTATGAGATAAAAGGTATTTCCGATTTTGTTTTATCTACCGGAAGTCCAGTTTAGCGTCACAAACTTTTTTGTTTTCACACCGAAGGGCTCTTAAATTAAGTTCTAAAAAAAGAGTGCGAAAAAACAAGATTTTTCCTTTTTTAGTTGGATCAAAAAGAAACTTTGGGATTGCTCAATCAAAAAAAAAAGAATCCTATTGAAAATAGAAAGCAACGGAGCCATCATAGTATTTTTTAACAACCGCGAAAAGAAGGGTGGCAATTTGATCTTTTATTTAACCGCCTGGGGCTGATAGATTCTAGTTTTATCTTTCTGGAATCGAAAGTCAGAGCCAATTTAGCTGTAGAGCCGTATGCAATGTACAAAAAATGATGCCCGTACGGTTATGGAATTCTATCTTTTTTCCTATTTAGTCTTTATCTTTACTTTTCTGTTCGTTTCATCACACCAGATAGAGAGATAGAGAAACCTTCTATCATCAGGGTAATGATCCATCAGCCTGTTAGTTCTTATTTGGACGGCGACCTGGGAATAAGTGCCCTGGACCTAAAACAGATATTGTCGATCCGCGCCTCAGTAATATATGGGTATCACGCAACGACGAAGCAACCTCCTTGGATTATAGCTATCGACCTGGAGAGAGACGTCTTTATGACACCAGAAGAAGCCGTAGCTTACGGAATTGTCGATGTTGTAGGATTCAAAATTGAAATCTAGCCTTTTTTTTTTTTTTATAAAAAACTAGTGAAGATTATAGAACATAATGATTCATATAGTACGATTTGAATGCAAAAATGGATTTTTCGGAAAATGGATGGGCATTCTACTTCCGAATTTTATTCAAACTCTCTCTATATAATAGATAGAAAAAATTAGAAAAATTCAGAATAATCCGGTTAGGATCAATCTAAACCAGCCCATGAGATATATTATATGATTCAACATGCCAACTATTAAACAACTTATTAGAAATACAAGACAGCCAATTCGAAATGTCACGAAATCCCCCGCTCTTCGGGGATGTCCTCAGCGCCGAGGAACATGTACTAGGGTGTATGTGCGACTCGTTTAGATCATGAGCTAAAGCAAGAAAATCGCTTTTCAGTATAAATGATCGGTACCGTAAATAGGATCGAATGGAAGATAGAACTCCATTCACTATTAAAATGCAAAATAAGCCAATGGATCCCTTTATTGTGTATGAAGTTTATGGTTTTCTTTGGTAAAAATCCAATCACCTGAATTAAAGATGAGAGGAAATTCTCCATTGGTAGCAAATGCTTATCCATTAAGCGGAGAAAATCTTATGAAAATAATAAAAGCATAAAAATAAAGTTCCCACTCGGTCAAGAACGGACTACGAGGGTCAGCTACCAAGCTAACTTTCCTAATGAAATACCGTTACTGTATAGGTGGGTCTGATTGTGAAAGACCTATTACTGGATAATTCGTGGGTAGAGCCAAAGAGTGTGGTGTGAACTATACAAGTTGCAAGTTACCTATAGATTCCATGAAGTAAAGGCTCCGGTGTATAGAGAAGACCTCACCGTTTAAGAAATAACCATAGAAACGACGGAACCCACCTTTTTCCATTTCGAATTTATATATTTTTTTTTACACCTAGCAAAAGATCATTTCTTACTTCTTTCCTATTTCGCAGTAAAATAACTAATAAAGAAAAAAGGTGGTCGGGAAGGTTAGAGTAGCTAAAGCCATTGGAATTTCTATTTTATACATTGGAAAAATCCCTTTACTTATTAATAGACCAAAAGAATAACTGAAAAAAAAAGAAATCCATTAGTTATTTGTCAAAGTTTTTTTATTCAATGATCAGACTGAAACGCGGATATATAGCTCAAAGACGTAGAAAAAAAACTCGTTCATCTGCCTCAAGTTTTCGAGGGGCTCATTCAAAACTTACTCGAACTATTTCTCAACAGCAAATAAGAGCTTTGGTTTCGGCTCATCGAGATAGGGATAACCAAAAGAGAAATTTTCGCTGTTTGTGGATCACTCGAATAAACGCAAAAATTCGAGAAAAGGGAGCACGCTATAGTCAATTTATACATGATTTATACAAACGACAGTTGCTTCTTAATCGTAAAATACTGGCCCAAATAGCTGTATCAAATAGGAATTGTGTTTATATGCTTCCGAACGAAATCATAAAATAAGTAGATCGTAAAGAATACGATATTAGAATCTAATAATCTAAAGGGAGTTCCCCGGAGAATGAACTCCGGGAAGGTGGAATCGAAGTGACTCAGAGAAAAGATACTAAAGTAGTCAAAATGAATGAACACATAAAAAAAAAATTTTTTTTGTTCGATTCGTTTTTTTCTTACGACACGATACTAAAATCTGGATTGTCGGATTTGTCGAACAAAACACCAACTCTCGTTTAAGTTCGGATTTGAATTCTGATTCAAATGAACAAAGAATAAACCTATTGCTTTCGGGTTCTAAGACCACCTCTAGTTCTAGAGGTCGATTCGGTTCTTTTAAAGTTTTTCTCATTATTTTTCTTATTATTGAGAATTCTAGAGGTCGACTCGGTTCTTTTAAATTTTTTCTGATTATTTTTCTCATTATTGAGAAAAGGTAACAAAGATAAAATACGAGCTTGTTTTATAGCAGTGGTAATTAATCGTTGTTGTTTCAAGGTCAATCTATTCACCCGTCTAGATAATATTTTTCCCTGTTCGCTAACAAATCGAGTAAGTAAACTCGTGTTTCTATAATCAATTCGATCCCCCGGCTGAATCGGGGGCAAACGCTTACGAAAAGATCGCTTGGGTTTCAGAAAAGGTCGCTTGAATTTATCCATGATTTTTTTAGTTTATTGATTGATTATCCCGAAAATCCTATTTATTAATTGTCATTTTAACCCCCCAAACAAAGTAGGATTCTTTTTGATTCAAATATGTTCTATATAATGTCATTTTTCCGCTTGAAAGGAAAGGATAAGACATATTGGGTCGATCTATTTCTTTATTTCCCCATGAATCATATGTTTGTAACAATAGGGACAGAATTTTCTTAATTCTAATTGATTTGGCGTATTGTGCCGGTTCTTTTGAGTAATATATCTGGAAATGCCCGTTGATACCTTCTTAACACCGTTTCGGATACAACCGTTACATTCCAAAATCACTGTGACTCGCGCGTCTTTTCTCTTGGCCATTAACCTCCTTTGCATTTTAATTTTTGATTTACTCAACTCTTCTATTTCTATTTGATTTTGATTCGAAAGGAATAAAAAGGAAAAAAAAACAAATCGAAGTTACTAACTTGAAATCCAATCCTAAAAAGGAATAATAAATCAAAGCAAAGCCATAGGATAAGTAAAGGATAAGTAAGACAATGATTTCGAAATTCTATTTCACCCTGAAGTAAGCTATTTCAGTTAAATATCTTGTATCCTTGTGCACTTGACCCTTTATACTATACTCTACTCCCATGCCTCCATTTATTCATTTCATTTGAAATGCCTCTGAGTCTCGACGACGTTGAATCCACTTTTATTCTTTCTCTTTCGTCCCTTATTTTTTTTTCATTTTAATAAAAAAGAAAATAAGAATAAAAGGAAAAAAGAGAAAAAAGGGGGTAGGGATTAGTTAACGATATTGGATTCTATATAAAATCTTCGTCATTCCTTCCGCTGTAAATAATGTAAATAACTAGAATGAAAAAAAGGGAAATGTCAACGCATCCGGGAAAAAACGATTAATCTCTATCAATAGACCTGCTAAAGCCCCAAACCATAGCGTACTTAGGACTGGAGCCACGGAGAGATATGTTTTTAGATCTCGCATTGAAAAACCTCCTTTTTATTGAAATACATAAAGATAATGCATATATGTTCAGATGCATGTGTAGTTAAGGTCTACTTAGAATTGTATACGGAATCCCTAATTCATTCAAATTGAAGTTAAATTCAATGGAAATGTACAACACTCCATAAGATTTCTCTTTTCT